TTCCCCATTTATTTTATAGAAAATATCCCATGATTTGCTGCCATTCTTCATTGAATCACATGAATAGATTTAGCAATAATGGAATTTCTGGTCTTTTTACTTTACTGAATCACATGAAATTTTACCTAACTACGTCTATGAAATACCTATTATGAAAACAGGAGATTTTATACTCAAATTGGAATTTGCAACAAAACAAACAAATAGAATCTAACTTGTAATATAAATCCTTGTAATATAAATCGAAACAAATTGATAAATTTCACCTAGACTTGGGGTATTTTTAAGAATCTCCAAACAAAAAATGAAAAATGAATTCTATATTATAGTACTATATTATAGTAGTAGTATAGTATGTTATTACATAATTCTAATTAGATTGATACCCCAAAAAATACGAGAATTGAAAATTCCCTATAATATATAATATAGGTATGTGTAACAACGAAAATGCATATTCTGGGGTTGACATATATTAACAGTTGCTGTTATAATTGAAATAGAGAAGGATTAAAAAACAAAAAAAAATAATAATATTGATTGGTTATGTATGAATTTCTATTTTTTTTCTCATTTTCTCATTAAGAAAGAATAGATTAAGATTCAAGAATTATTCAGGAATTTGTAGTTAACGGTTGCTATAATTTTGACTTTTCTTTTGTGACTGAAAGGTATACATTTGTTTTCAATAGAAAAAGGGGATTAAAGAAAACAGAATTTAAGATACAAACACATCTTTTGTTTTTTTGAGAGGAGGGGGGGTATTCGGATATCTTTTTTTGTATTATTTTGGCGATATGGCCGAGTGGTAAGGCGGGGGACTGCAAATCCTTTTTCCCCAGTTCAAATCCGGGTGTCGCCTCATCGATAAGAGAATTCAAATAGTTTATTTCCTTTTGTTGATTTTTATTTTTTTTCCAGCGCAAGCTAGTGTAGGAATAAGGGACTAGTTTGATGCTAAATTCTAAGCATCGGGAAGTTTGTTCTCTAAAATGTTGTAAATAAAAAAAAAAATCCAATTCAAAAAGAATTTCTATTCGATTTCCATTCTAAGAAAAATCCATTTTTTTTGTAATCTCTAGTAAAAAAATTTTAGAGGATGTTTTCCAATTGTTTTAGAGAACGAATCGGGAGACAATAAGGATTAGATCAAATGGAAATAAGAGATGCAAATAAGAGTCTGAGTATGCAAAGAAATCTATCTTGATTCTATTCTATATTTTTTATTTTTGACTTAATGAAATGGGGGTAAAATAAAACATAGGTCTTTTTATTCGTACCTAATTAGTACGATGCATTTCCTTACTACTCCCAAGGATATTTTTTATTTATCCTTAATTTAATATTTTTCAATTCTACTAGAAATCAGATAAGAACTTGTTAGATGTTCTAATTGGATATTTCATCAATGGTGTTATGACGGAATATTTTTTTGACTCTGTACCAGCGATTCCCCTATTATTATAAGATATTATAAAATTTTTAGTGAAAAATAAAAACGAAAATAATACAAGAAAAATTAGTAAACAATAATAAAAAAATTTCTTCATATTGATAGAGATAGGAGACAAAATTTACATGGATATAGTAAGTCTTGCTTGGGCTGGTTTAATGGTAGTTTTTACATTTTCCCTTTCCCTTGTAGTATGGGGAAGAAGTGGACTCTAAGAGGACTACTAATTGAGTTAAGGGATCAAAATGTCTCAATTATTTTATAGCTAAGTTCTTCCATTTTTTAACTATTTTTTTTTGTTATTTTATTAATTAATACTAATTAATGAAATTCGATACTTCATTTTGAAATTCTATTGTATTCCAGTGGTGTAATATAATATTGAAAAAAAAAAGACTCTTTAAATCAAACAAATATTTGAATTGTTCGCGTCTTATTGTCCCGGGAATACAGATAATTGGACACGGATTACTACTCCAAACTTAATTCTTTTTAAGATTTCTATTTCGATGAACTGGTTACCACCAATCTTTTCTAAATATGAAAAAGTTTTTCATCGAATCCCCTGATCAGTTGTCAATTATTTAATCAATTCATTTTTTTGAAATACTAAAAATATTTTTTTTAGTATTTTATTATTTATCGGGATTATGAAAAGAATGTGAAATCTAAAAATTCAAATAATAAGAATAAAAATTTCTTTTTGATTATTTCAGATTGATTGGAACCAATACAAATATAATAGATTAGATCAAACAAAGAAAAAATGTGGACACTCTGGAATTGACATTCTATAGATATACCCATATGAAAAGAAATATTTAAATTGGTCCATCCATATTAAACTTCTTTTTTTTAAGTAAAACTTTACCATACCGTAATAGATAGTATAGTAGAAAGAAATCAAATTTCTTTCTACTATAACTATACTATATGGATTTCATAAAATTCTTCTGATTGTAGTCTGATCATTTTATTTAAAAGAAAGACCCGAAATGGAAACCCTTTTTTCTTTATTCAATCATTGTCACCGCATTGATAAGAAATCAGAAGTCATGTTTAATTAAAATTAGTCACTTTGACTTACCGTTTTTACGTAAATTATAAGTAAAAAGGCAGTAGGAACTAGAATGAAGAGTGCAGTAGCTATAAATGCGAGAATATTGACTTCCATAATCTCTATGTTTTCTTTCTCTTTTATTTCTAATAAATACTTCGGGATTTAATCCCATAGAAATGAAAAATCTTTCGTCAGTAAATTCAGTGGTATAAATTTTATCTCGATGATATAAAATCGGATCAATATCACGAATAACAATATCTGAGCTATCAAATCAATTCATCGTCGAGAATTAAATAGTATAACATAGGAAGATCTTTTATCCATACCAAAAAAAAAAAATTACTTTCTGATGCAATGAAAAATTCCTTTTTCTTTCTTCGTCCGAACCTTTACCTTAAACTAAAAAAGAAAAAGGAATCCCTGTTAGAAATGAGATTTTTTTTTATTCCCTTTCACATACGAAATCAATCGATATTTTTTGGATTTGTATCCATCGGGACTGACGGGACTCGAACCCGCAGCTTCCGCCTTGACAGGGCGGTGCTCTGACCAATTGAACTACAATCCCAGGGAAAAAGTTGTATAGCATACATATTCTTACTATTTCATTCAAACCCTTTGTTTTTCTATTTTCCCCTGTACTGTAACTGAAAGAGGCAGACTTATATATTGATATTTTTATAGGTCTGCACTTTAGCGAGATCGACACGGATTATTCTTAATCTGTTCCGTATTGCTAAAAAGACTCTTTTTTTACCTTTCCTAAGACTTTATACTTTTAAATCCCGATAGGAATTTTGCAAAATCCGAATTTGTGGAAAAAAGAAATACCACTCGAGATTTTATTCTTCTGTATGGGAGCCCATTGGTGATTTTCAGAGAACACCAAATGGGTTATATCATTTCATGGTGGATCAGCAAATTTTTGGGCCGAGCTGGATTTGAACCAGCGTAGACATATTGCCAACGAATTTACAGTCCGTCCCCATTAACCGCTCGGGCATCGACCCAGGAAGAATCAATTTTAGTCTTTATTGATAATCCCTGATCAATTTCCTTTTGTAGTACCCTACCCCCAGGGGAAGTCGAATCCCCGTTGCCTCCTTGAAAGAGAGATGTCCTAAACCACTAGACGATGGGGGCATACTTGCCCGACCTCCATTCTACTATGTTCATACATAGTATGAACAGTTTTTTGAAATTGTCAATATAATGGAATGATATGATTCGATCAGAAGGATCTTTCAATCTTTCAGAATTCCTTAAAATATCATTTAGATTTCGAAATTGTTCATTCCAATCACCAGTCTATAAAAAAATAATGCGAAAGAAAACAAAAGAAAGAGAGAATCCTTTCAGGGAATGATTTATTTTCTGGAACAGGCGCGGCATTAACACCTCATTTCTTTCACTTTCATTCAGTGTTAAGAAGATTGAATTAGTGGGTACATGTATCAATGAAATGAATTTTGTGTTATGATGAAGATGATTTCAATTCGAATCGGTTTTGAAAAAATCCATTCCATTGATATTTATCAAATCCAATATCAAAAAATCATTTTTTTAACTATACTCACTAGGTAAATCCAATTTATTGTTCGTTAAAAAGTTGCTATGTACAAAAAATAGATCTATTCTATATATAATTTATATAATTTGAGTATATGCAGTAACAAATAGATGTACTAAACTCATATCCATATTGGATGGTTCCTTATTCGGGAATTAACTAAAAATGAGCCCCTTTAACTCAGTGGTAGAGTAACGCCATGGTAAGGCGTAAGTCATCGGTTCAAATCCGATAAGGGGCTTTTTTTTTGTCAAAAAATGACAACAGTAGTATTCCGATTTGAAGGAAGAATAGAGATATTCTTGATATTTGTAAGAAGTTTCTCTTTGTAAAAAAAAACTAAGGAATAGTTGAATTTCATTCGAATGAATTCGAATAGAGTAAACTCTTTCTAGTTAGAAAGTGAAATAGTATTCTTTTCTATATATATCTATTTTTAGAATGTGATATTTCCTTTAATTGTAAGATATTCCTATTCCTATTCCTATTTTCTATTATTCCAATCAAAAAAGGGAAAGATTCTAAAAAAAGTAAGTGGACCTAACCTGTTGAATCATAACTATATCTACTATTCTGATATTCAAATTGGATAGAAATGAAATTCGAACAGTGGATCTTTTTTGTTTTTAATATCTCTTTAGTTCGGACTCCGCAAGAATCTGTTGATATTTCGGATTAAATCTTATTGTTCCTAGGAATAAATTGATACTCCTCTTCTCCACGCAGAAGGGTTTATTCTATTCTAAGTTCCAATATATAAGTCATTTTACTTTAAAAATATCTTTTTTCCGAATACAAGAAAAGGTAAAATTACATTTCTATTATTTCTTTAAGATATGATATATCTAAAAAAAAAATAAAAAAATCCATCAAATCATGACTTCGAGTATCAAATATTTAATTTTCATATCTAT